CCTTTCTCTTTTTTTTTTCACAAATAGGAAGTTCCGGATCCAATTCGAATATCAGAAGGATTACCATATATAACACAAAATTTCTCCACCAATTCTTTCTAGGCGAGCCTCTCGGTCTGTCATTATACCTCTAGAAGTAGAAAGAATTACAATCCCCATACCACCTAAAATTCTAGGAATTCGTTGATAGTTAGAATAGATTCGTAGACCAGGTCGACTGATCCGTTTTAAATTTAAAATAGTTCTATATGTTCCTTTCCTATTCCTTCTATGTCGCAGGGTTAAAACCAAAAAATATTTGTTGCTTTCCTGATGTTTCCTCACGTTTTCGATAAAACCTTCCCGTAAAAGTATTTTAACAATGTTTTCGGTGATATTAGTAGATGCTATTCGAACCGTTACTTTTCTATCCATGTCGACATTTCGTATAGAGGTTATTATGTCAGCAATAGTGTCCCTGCCCATGATGAACTAAAATTATTGGTGCCTGCTAATTTTGATATAATCAACATGCTCTTTTTTATTTTTTTATTTATGAATTCTATTAAATATTAAATTAAAGGTATATGCGTGAAACACAATCTACTAATTAATCTATTTCATTCGCTTACTATAACTATATCATGGTCTCGTCTTATAATACCTCAGGGGCTAAGGAAACTATTTTAGTAAAATTTAACTGTCTCAATTCCCGGACGATCGCACCAAAAATTCGAGTTCCTTTTGGGTTTCCTTCTTGATCAATAATAACTGCAGCATTGTCATCATATCGTATTATCATACCGTTGTCACGTTTGAGTTCTTTACAGGTACGTACAATTACAGCTCTGATTACTTCTGATCTTTCTAGAGGCATATTTGGTACTACTTCTTTGATCACAGCAACAATAACGTCACCAATATGAGCGTATCGGCGATTACTAGTTCCTATGATTCGAATACACATCAATTCTCGGGCCCCGCTGTTGTCCGCTACATTCAAATGGGTCTGGGGTTGAATCATATCATTTTTTTATTCGATTTTTCAATGCAAAGAACGAAGGAAAAAAAAAGAAATATTGTTTGTCCAAAATCAAAAAAAGAAACCTGCAATTTTTTTTCATCCCAAAGACCTCTTTTTCTTTTATTCCTATCCCGAAATAATGAATTGAGTTCGTATAGGCATTTTGGACGCCGCTATTGAAATAGCTTTTCTAGCTATATTTTCTGCTACTCCGCCCATTTCATAAAGTATTCTACCTGGTTTAACGACAGCTACCCAATATTCGGGGGATCCTTTCCCCGAACCCATACGTGTTTCTGTAGGTCTTACTGTAACTGGTTTGTCTGGAAATATACGTACCCATATTTTTCCACCACGGCGTACGTTTCGTGTCATTGCTCGTCGCCCCGCTTCTATTTGTCTAGATGTGATCCAAGCAGGTTCAAGTGCTTGAAGAGCGTATCTACCGAAACAAATACGATTACCTCGATAAGATATTCCCTTCATTCTTCCTCTATGTTGTTTACGGAATCTGGTTCTTTTGGGGTTATAGTGGATGGGTCTTTTTAAAATTCCATCTCTACTCCAGAACCGGACATGAGAGTTTCTTCTCATCCAGCTCCTCGCGAATGAAATGATTCAAAAAAATTTAGTTAAGATAAAATTCAATTTTTTTGAATAATACACTGAATCGTGGGATTCTTTGATATTTCATCTAATTTTCATCTAATCTATTTCTATTAGAAATTTTTATATCTTGTTTATATATAGCTTTTGGATATATAGCTAAACATATATTTCTAGATAATGTAATTTTTTATTTATAATTTATTTATAATATAATAATATATAAGGCTATAACGAATCTTTATTTTGTTTTGTCTTTATCATATCGGATCGCTCAAAAAATAGAGCAATTCGGTAAAATAAAGCTTTCGCGGGCGAACATTTACTCTTTCAATATCTATTTCAATTGTAAGGTTAGCCCACGATCTTTCAGAACAAATGAATTGATACCTGGTTTGTTCCGCCATCCCACTCAATGAATCATTAGGATTCGTTTTTAATAGAATCTTCTGTATTCACAGGTTTCCGTCGTTCCCATCGCTTCTCAATTAATGGTTAGGTCTGAATTATACAATGGAGCTCCTGTTCTTGAGTCAATCTTCTCAGTCTTTATTGGCTCTAGGCTCTTGATTTTTTTTCTATGAACATATTCATTTAATTCGGGAGGAATTAGTTTGATGCTTTATTACATTGCTTTTTATGAAATGATTCATAGACCTTACATATTATATTGGAATCATATATCATTGGCGTTCTTTTTATCTCTTTCTCTCACCCTTCTTCCATTTATCCACATCATTCTAGATTTCGCTTCCCAAACTCATAATCAGATTGGTTTGGTTTTTTTTTGTGTTTATGCAAAAAAGATTTCAGTTGCTACAATGATATGACCAATATATCATATCTTGACTGGTTGTTTAGATCTAGATAATGTGAAGCGATGAGTTGGTT